GGCTCCGTAACACGGACGGGTTTAGTCGCACACTAAAAAGAAAACCCATAAAATCCGTGGGCTGATTTAATGATTGATTGATATAGAGTCTTCTTGTTTGCACCCATAGGGAAAAATTATATTGCCAAAAATTGACAAAGTAATATTTTAATTTAGTCATCAGAAGAAATGTCCCCCTTGAAGCCAGAATCCATTTTCCTTGATACCTAACATAATGCAGAAAAGGATCCTTGAAGAACCAAAGGATAACCCAAGGGTTCTTAGTAAATACTTTTACAAAATGTTCTAACTTTAGGTAGAAATAAACTCGCGCAAGAAAGGCTCTGTAAGATGTTGATCCTAAATGAGAAGATTGGTTGCGGAGAAAAACGAAGATGGATTCGCATTCACACACATAGGAATTATATAAGAACAATAAAAATCTGTGATTTTTTTTTTTTGAAAAATGAGAAACAGATCTCTTTAGAGTAATAACACTATTACAATACTCATAAAGAAAGAATCGTAATAAATGCAAACAGGAGGTATCTTTTACCCAGTACCGAATAGTTTGAACCAAGATTTCCAGATGGACAGGGTGAGGTATCAATATATCTAACACAAAACTTAAACGTAAAAATTTGTCCTCTAAAAAAGGAAACGTTGAATGAATTGGTCGTAAATTTTGCGATTTTTTGAGTTCTTTTCCTTCTAGGGAAGATATTAATCGCATAGAAAATGGAATTTCCGCAATAGCTGCAAACCCCTCTGAGATCTGTTGAGAATAAAAATTTTTCTTGTGCCCAAGAAAGTCGTTTTTGTTAGAATCATTAACAGAAGGAATCAAAAAATTCTGTTGATACATTCGAATAACTAAACGTTTTACAACTAGGAAACTGTAGTTTGTGTCATAACCTTTATTTCGATTGGACAACAAAATGGGCCCGTTTAAAACAAAACCCGAATCGTGTACAAGTGCATAAATATACTCCTGAAAGATAAGGGGATATAAAAATTCGTCTTGCCAAGATCTATCTAGTTCTAAATATCCTTGGAATTCCTCCATTTAAAAAAAGACCGGAAACGAAAAGAAAAGTCGAGGGTTTCTTGGGTTATAAAATGATACATAGTGCGATACAGTCAAAACAAGGTATTCTAGTACAAAAAATAGTTACCTCGGAAACAGGTAAACTCATCAACGGACTTTCTATCTTTTTTCCATCTAATTGGTTTCATTCCTATATAAGATAAGAAAAGAAGATGGTTAGAAATCCTTTATTTTTTCAACTCAATCGCTCTTTTGATTTTGGAAAGGAAAAAGTATCCTTATCAATATACTGTTTCTTCTACACATTCATCTCCATTTTCTCTTCTAATGGAAAATGTCTAATAGTTAGGATTCACAAGAAAATCGGTAATTCACTCCTGGAAAAACCGTCCCGCATCAGTCACTAATTTATTTTTAACGTTTAATTAGGGCGGGTAATCGTTCCAATTAAGAACATAAGCTCGTTGCTTTTTCTTTCCTTACAATTAGAGCCATAAGGCTCGATCCGTGTATTCAATCGACCCAACTTTGAATTCATTTGGTTTTGTTCTAAAAATCTTTGTATCGATCTAATAAGAACAGAATTTTTTCATAATTCTCCATTGATACGACATGCTCTTTTTTCCATTCATTCCTTTCAGGATCAGTCGTGGTCTTACAAACTCTACCGATGGTGTGGACGAATCCCTTGCTTCATCCAAATGTGTAAAAGGCCCTAGCCGCACTTAAAAGCCGAGTACTCTACCATTGAGTTAGCAACCCAAAGAGAGTATAGAATATAGGTACAATCGAGATCAAAATAACGAAATTAGACAAGCCGACCAAAACGTTGAATTAGCAAAAAAGAAAAAAGGATCAACTGACAAGAAATTTTCAAATAAAAAACTAGACTGTTTCTTAGAGATTTTCATCCACTATATTATAGATTACATATATATATTCGCTTTTTTCTCTATCTTTCTATCTCTATATTCTCAGATATTCTTTTTTTTTATCTATTTCCTTATAAGCAGTTTTGGATCACAACAAATTCAACGAATCTTTGAATAAAGTAAAAACCAAAACCTGTGTTTTGTATGTAGGACAACCAAATAGAAAAAAACAGATCCGTTTACACTTGAATTATATTTGTTCACTACACTCTTGTCAATATGTATGTTTAAAAAAAGAAGAAATATATAGAACGAAAATGAAAGAAAAGAAAAAAATAAATTGAACAAATAAAAAAGAACTTGTGTTGGATTGGCACTATCTAAATTAGCTAAATAAGGTAGATGATTAGAGTAGATGATTAGAAAAGAATGTAGATCTAAATACAAAAGAAGTAGAAAAATATCAATAATTATACGTCAAACAATTAAGGCTTTTTGCATATAGTTTCAATGAAAAGCACCCAATTGAAATGAATGTCAGAATTTTTTATTGCTAGCTCCAATTCCTACCGTTAGTTATTTGGTCAATCTAAAACTCGCTTGGTTTATTCACTTGATCCTTTTTTCTAGACGTCTTATATAAATATAAAAGGTTTTTTTATCAATCACAATCATTAAATAAAGGAGACAGAGCCTCCGGCGAGAACAATACAAAATAGGCCGGAATAGAGCAAAAGGAATGGTAATAAGAAAGAAAGGATTCTATCAAACTATATACGAATCGCTCAAGTTTCTTTCTTGTTGTATTTTTTTTTTCTAATTTTATAATTATTTAATATTTAATTAAGTGAATGTCGTTTCATTAGTCATTAGAGCGAAGTTCTTTAAAAACTTCTGCTTTCTTTAAAATATCATAAACAGTTCCGGTAGGTTGAGCGCCCCTTTCAAGAAAATATATAATAGCGGGAACATTTAAATAAGTTTGATTCTTTATCGGATCATAAAAACCAACTTTCCGAAGATCTCTTCCTTCTCGTCGGGACCGAACATCAATTGCAACAATTCGATAGACGGCTCATTGGGATAGATTATATGAACAATACCCCCCCTAGAAACGTATAAGAAGTTTTCTCCTCGTACGGCTCAAGAAAAATGATTTCTTTTTTTTTTCAAGTTCTGGATAGAAAAAATTCTAATGACAAATAGATCCATAAAATCATGAAAGTAATTCGACTAAGAATTAAGCCCCGTTTGTTCTTATTCTTCTTTCCTAAAAAAACCACTTGCACTCATAACTCAAGTTGAATAACTCTCAAATAATTCAAAAGAAACATTTGGTTTCTATTTTTTGAGTGGTCTCTAACCCCCCTTATCTGGTTTATTTAATCTCTATTGGAATTCTTTATTCTTATTCGAACCCGGTTGTTGATAAAATTGAGAAAGAGAAGGGCCTTTCCTTGTTTCGGAATCTCTTTACTTTGAATCGTTAGGTTTATACATTACTTCGTTGATCTTTAATCCTTTCAAAATGGCAGCAACATGCCCTTTTTGTGATTGTTTATCAAAGAAAAGAATCATACAAATACTTGATTCTCTCACAATATATTTTGTTATCGAAAAGGTTTCTTAACTCCAACAAATTTCCCTTTTGGGTTGGAAATTTGGCGGGATTGGATCTTTTCGATTTAGTTGTCAAAAATATCCTTACGAAGTTGTTCGAATTTATTGATTCACACTAACCCTAGATTCTTGCTCTTAAGAAATGAATCAATACTTTCTACTCGAGCTCCATCATGTACTCGTTACTAGTTTAAATTAACTACAACACAATAAAAAAAAGTGTGGGTCCTAGTCTAACCGAACAGGAGATGTCGAGCCAAGAGCACCTTTTTATATAAAAAATGATGGATCTAAAAATCCACACTAGATCGTGTCCTTCAAGTCGCACGTTGCTTTCTACCACATCGTTTCAAACGAAGTTTTACCATAACATTCCTCAAATTTTGAACCGGTATGCAATTGATTCAATTATGGAATCATGAATAGTCATTGGTTTAGTCAGTACATACATAGAAATCTATACTTTAATTCTATCTATATTCTATACTCTATTTTAATATATATATATATATATATTTTAATTAATAGAGTATATATATTCCTATATCCTATATATAGTCTATTAATGTATTCTTTGATTCTGTTAGATTATTTACTTAGATTATTTACATTAATAAAAAAAATTCTATCTAATTTTGGTTTATATCGAACTATAAGATAAATTAATAAATGGAAAAAAGATTCCTAATTCAACATCATTATTGGAAGTTTATTATTGATTGAGCTTTACATTTCCAAAAAAAGCCAAAAATGCATACAGCTTTTTTCTAGAACTCAACATTAATGATTTAAATAAAAACGATTGGTATATCGAAACGATAACTTGGAAAAACAAATCTGCTTTTTTTCACAAAAATAGTAAACCCTTCTTACTGAGATCAAAGGTTATATAGATAAGATATGAATATTTCTTCATTTTATACGTTACGTGGGGTTCACTAAATTTTCCATTAAGGCGAATAGAATGTCTGAATCACCTTCCAGTACATAGAGTTTTACTTATTCATTTCATTCGTTATAAAATAAAGAACAAAACACGAAATACCTAAAAATGAAGTTCCAGATGTAATTTGAAACTTCATTTTTTTAGAATTCGATTCAAAATATAAGTTTGGTAGATATGTAAATCAACACCTTTTATTGTTGATTAATTCTTATCTACCTCCGCCCAGTTCTCCAGAGGTATCAGGGGCCAGAACCCCCCACAAACCTTTTTATTTACATACAATACACAATATAAACTGTCTAGGTACAAAACGAAACAGACCTAACTTCAATATTTGTTCTTCCGTGTTTCAACATAGTTAACATAAGAACTTGAATCCTATTGATTGAATTCAATCAATAGCAACAATATCAATATCAATAAGTACTAAAATAGACTCTTGTTTTGTTTCGAATACATATACACAATACGGAGAATTTAAAATTTAGCTGCCTCATTTAAAGGATAGAGAATGTAGAAGTGCTTTCACATTTGAATTCTGAATGTATCTTTGAGAAGTCTCTTAATATTAACATAACTATTAGTATATTTTTAGTCGATTTAATTGTTGTAATTTAAATTTACAGAACCAATCTATTATCCTATCTTGCCTATATTAGATCACAATTAGATTCAGTTATATTTATGTGTGCTTTGAACCCACTTCTGTTTGTGAAAAAGAGAAAATTCAGAAGCGAATCTTTAAAAAAAAATAATAAAAGCGAAAGAAGACAAAAATTCTCTATACTTATTATTACTAAAGTAAGACTAGACTTTATAATAATAATATATATTCCAACCCAAACAGTCCCTTAAATTTTAGGATAGAATCCAGATGCTCTGGGACGGAAGGATTCGAACCTCCGAATAGCGGGACCAAAACCCGTTGCCTTACCACTTGGCCACGCCCCACTTCGATTTCTATTCTACACTAATATTGTTATTGATTGTTCGTCAATTCCCGTCCAAATATCTATAGAATCCCCTCAATTGTTATTAGGATTTTCACCCGTGTAGGTAGAGAATGAAACTGAATTTCTTGATCATTACATATAATTTAATTAAGATAATGTATGAAAGTATGATTTTTTCTATTCTCTTTTTATTTGAGAATGGAAGAGTTTTTGATTGAGGAAGTTCAAAAAAAAGAAAGGATTTTTGATCTACTTTGCTTTCTTTATTTTTAGCTTATCTTATATCAATAACTCAAAAAAATGCAATAATCTTCAAAAAAAAAGATGTCTGCTATGTTTAATATCTTTAGTTTGATCTGTACTTGTCTTAATTCTGCCCTTTCTTCGAGTAGTTTTTTATTCGCCAAATTGCCCGAGGCCTACGCATTTTTGAGTCCAATCGTCGATTTTATGCCAGTCATACCTCTACTCTTTTTTCTACTAGCCTTTGTTTGGCAAGCTGCTGTAAGTTTTCGATGAAATTTCAAATATTGTCCTAGAAAAATGAATGGTTTATTCGAGAAAAAAGTCTAATATGGTTTGGTTATACTAAAGAAATGAAATAGATGAAAAGATCAGATCTATCTTATAGTATTAACTCTCCAATTCCAATTTCAACTATAAAAAGTCTTGGGTAGGATAGCTTCGCAAACTTGGAATAACTTCCTTTCTTGTTCTAACAAAAATTTCCGTGAAAGACCGTGTGAGGTCTTCAACCAAAATTGTGGGTAGGAAAGCGGTTGTTTATATTTGAGAAAAGTTAGACTCCTAACACTTAACAAACAAATGCATTTTTTTCTTCTTTTTTTGATTTACAGAAACTACTAAAATTCTCGGTGTCAAAATAGAATATATGGGGGAATCTATTCTCTTTTTTACCCAAAAAGATCTTGGAGATTGTGTAATGCTTACTCTCAAACTCTTCGTTTACACAGTAGTGATATTCTTTGTTTCTCTATTTATTTTCGGATTTCTATCTAATGACCCAGGACGTAATCCTGGACGTGAAGACTAAAAGAGGAGTTTCCTTACTTTTTTGAGTGTCTTTTTATTTGATAAAAAAATTTGATAAACAAATAAAAAGAATTCGAGAAATTCGAAAGAAAGAGAAAAAAAGGCAAATCATCAACAGAACCGGAAAGAGAGGGATTCGAACCCTCGGTACGAATAACTCGTACAACGGATTAGCAATCCGACGCTTTCGTCCACTCAGCCATCTCTCCCTATTGAAAAAAGCCATTACTAATTACATTACAAAAAAGAATTACTAATTACTATAGTTAGATTACACAAAACGTGCCATTTTAAAAATCTTTTTTTCGGTTTTCAATTCAATATTTCAATATACAATCAATCAATATTTCAATATACAATCAATAATATAATTATATAATAACAATAATAAATATAAAATTTCAATTCGAAATTCTTTCAGATTCTAGACTCTTATAAATTCGAGAGCGAGAGAATAATTTATACATTCTATTATATTATACATTCGATTCTATAATAGAATAATGAACCTGAAATAGAAGTCAAATTATTAATTAGTTAAATTATTTATTCAAATTCTATTTTAAAATAAAAATTTTTATCTCTTTTTAAATCTATTATTATTTTATTATATATTCTATATATTATATTCTATTAGAATTCATTCTATTGTAATAGATACAAGAATTTAATACATTATATTATCTCTATATAAGCATAAACCGAATATAGATACTTGTAGATTTTCTTTTTATATAGATATAGAAAAAGTCCGATATGGTATATATAAACAGAATATAGAAAAAAAACAGAATAGAGAAAAAATATGTATACAAACATATTATGCAAACAAACATCTAGAATATAGAAATTCGAATATATAAATACATGTCGAAATCAATAGAAAAAGTGAAAGAAAAAAAAATGAATAAAAAAAAACAGAAAGACTTTTAGCGAAAGGCCTTTTATTCCCATGGCCTGGCCTGGTCAATACCTTGCCGGGCCTTTTTTGAATTCAACGGACCATCAAATTTTTCATTTTTTTATAAC